TCATTCGTGGTGCTCTTGGCACAATGGTCTAATCTGGAGGATGAGAGTTATTGCTTCATCCGTAGTTCTGCTGATTTAGGAGTAGGTCTTGGCTTTGAAGGCTTTTCTTCTCGATGCTTTGTCCTCTAGTCCCACTTATTCTAAGTCTATCTAAGTCTATGGTAGAGCTAGAGCCCGGGAAGGTTCTCCATGACAGGCGAGAAAGGCTTTTTGGTCCCTTAGTAGTAATAGTAGTAACTCCCAGCCCCTTTCCTTTACAGAAGAACTCCGTAGTTTATTAGTAGCATCCGAGGTTCAAAGCCCTGCTCATAGAAGGGATGGAGACAGCTACTTTTAGAATGAGAGAGGCATGGACCAATGCAATGGTGTCAAAAAGGCATTTATTTGCTTTGTCCAATCCAATCACAGCTTATTCCGCCTACACCTTCTTTGCCGAAAGCCCTTGTCTGTGGCTATCTTCTACATTCTCTGCCATCTTCCGTCATCCCCTTGATCGACTGTCCCTAAAGCAAAGAGCCAATGCCAGCAACTCTTCTAAGCCATAAAGCTATAGGCTAAGCGGGTGTCGAACTCATACCTTCTACGCTCCGTTCCTGGGATTGGCTAATGCCTTTCTCTTTCCTAGAGGATATCCCGGTTCGTGCCACTTTCACGGCGGGATTTTTTTCCATTTTCTTCGCATTCTATTTCGATAAAGGGCTAGGCTAAACCTAAGGATTTCAAACCTTACCTTAGGCTTACGACTGCTTCGAGAGCATCTAGAGCAGGCCATTCCCCTATCTGTTAATTTCTGATTCAACTCGATCAGTCACCTGAGAAAAATCACACTATTGATAAATAGTAAGTTAGCAACTCATGAATGGAATAAGAGAATAAAGACGAGCTGGATTTACTTACGGAAAAGCTTGGAAACGAAGTCACTTATCAATCGATAACTATATGATAGATATAGCCTTCATGCCAATTCTTCTGAGAAGGGCCTTTCTGATCTAACTTCTAGCATTAGATATCCCACACGGAGCTTCCAGAGGATTCCCATCATGGGTCCTGTGAGGGAAGGATTGCTGCGTCAGTCTAAACTAGGACTTATGCTGCTATTTCATTTTAAAAGTAAGAATGAGAAGTTAGAAGGACAAGTAATTAAGTCTTGGGTATCCCACGTATGGGCTGCCGGTATCAGTCACTAGGCAAGGTTACGATAAACCTCGAAGGCTTATAGGGTGTGGGGGAATGCGATCTCATGCTAAATATCCTGAAGCTGCTACGACCTAATAGGGATTTAGATCTAATCAACGAACTATAGACTGTGAGAAGGATTTGCTGCTTTCTTACTTGAAAGAAAGCTAGTCCTTCCTATTGTTCTAGTAGCTAGGGAGGGGTAACTATCAAGCTTTAAAAGACTACGCTTTAATGAATGCAACAATCCATACTTCCAAAAGCATAAGTCCTTAACCCGGGTAGACCAAAGAGAGGGAAGTAAGAGCACTAGGAATAGCAAGCATGAAACTTATCCCACTAGTCAAGAGAACGTACTATTCAACTACTAGCTGACAGAGCAAGAGTGAACGGGGATTTCATTTGTGGTTTATAAAAGCAGATAAGGGATTAAGAAAGTACTCAATCAGGATTGCCTGGTATGATGCGATCCGCGTTGAACCTTTCAACCTTATTCTGCAAGCCAGACTTCCTACATTAAACCTTATTGGAGGCTCTTTCAATGGCCTTTGAGATATAGAAACTTAGTAAAAAGGAAATGTTAGGAATACCCAGACCCTATGCCTAATGCATGAAAGCACATTCAACTGCTACAATGCCTACTTCTAAATCAATTACTCTTTGAACGACAACAAAAGGACTCACTCTTGGTCTCGAAAAAGAATGAATTTGGTGCACTCCGTTCGTAGACTCGATTGACCCTGGAATGGGAAGACGTACAAGCACCAGTCTGGTACTCTTCGCGTGGCTCGGTCAGCGAGAACTTCCGGAATTCAATGCAAGGAGTGTCTGAGATCAAAGTGTGACATAGATAAACACTCGCTAACTGCTAATCGCTAAACGAGTAGCCAGAATCAGAGACTCGCTGAACCAAAGGCCTTACTATACTTCAGGCAGGCAGCACAGCAATTTCAAAATAAAAACCAACCCCAGTTTTATCAAAAAATATTCAGTCGGGCTCCCCAACTTTTCGGCAGACTCAGCAGGCCCAAGCTCAGTACCCACAAGCCCAACAGCAACAACAGGGTAAAGTGTCCTATAAGCAAGGTCAGCAAGGGGCCCAACAGGGTCAGAGACAAGCCAGAAGACAGGACCTACCACGGCTAGAGTTCAGTCCGTTACCGCTTCCGATGAGCAGGGGGTCTGGTACACGTACAGAAGGGAGTGAAGCCCCTCTGCAAGCCGAAACCGACGCCAAATCCATTGCCAATCGGGTATGATCCAAACGCGATATGCCATTATCACCAGAGCCGTGGACACTGGCCCGACAACTGCTGGAATGAGGCATGTCATACAGGATTTGATTGATATACAAAGCAGTTCGTTCTACCTCCCGCGCCGGCCACAACAGCTCAGCCAAACATCCTGCACAATCCTTGCACGGGGTTAAAAGTGGCTCCGGCACATTTTACCCTAGGCAATATGATTGATTCCACCCAGCCCATGGGAAATCGGCCAGCCCTCATCCTATTGGGATGCACCCTTACCCCTCTACCCCTAAATAAGTAAGGCCCCGTTCTACCGTACTCCAGACCTGACGCCTAGCCAAGGCCCGGTAACTCTGGAAGAGATCTGCGCCCTGTATAGTCCAGTCTACCAAAGCCCTTTCACATTATCGAGCGCTAAATGCGAACATCGAAGCGTAACTCTTTTTGCGTATCGAGAATCTCGAAAACGTCATTAGTTATGGGCTGCCCCCTCAACTAAATAATGGGGAATAAGCGCAACTGGTAAGGGAGAACGACGAACTGGCCTTCAACATAAATTCATATAGAGATCTGTTGGCCAGGGAACTGTTCGATATCAAAATAATGGAACTCAAAAGCCGCTTGCAATCGCAGACGAGGAGCATATCTTTCAGTGAGGGCGTCATGTTGACCACTTGTTGATCTCCGCCTACGACTACATGCGATAGCTACCTGTCGGCTGCTCCCGAAATAGAAAGGAAAGTTAATATGTAGTTTGGATAACTATTTTTCCTATATAAATAGAGTCACGCACGACTGTGACCCCCGTCATGAATCGCCTCCATCGTCTTACAGTAGACGAATATGAACATTCACTTTCGTTGTAACAATTCTTCCCATCTTCAAATCCAACCCCGGTTGCGGGTACATTGATCCCTTCGGCTCGTCACGACGGTTGCTAGCGAGCGAGTCTGTCTGGCTTAAAGGGGGGTGCCTTCTCAGCAACTCGTGTAATGTCGTCCTATGTTATGTATGAGGTGATTGATCTCTATGGTTCTCTCCGAAGGTTCAATAAGCGTCACGCTATGCTTTGGTCTTTTAGAGAAGAGAGCTCTCTTTTTTCTCTCTCCTAGCACCACACGAGTACCCCTTTTCTGTCCAGGCAGTCTGCAGGCAGCAAGCAGAACTTAGTGAGATCAAAGCTCAGCAGGATAAACGCCGGATAGAAGCCAGCAACCGACCCGCTTCAGGCATTTGTTTCCTCCATCATCATCTTTTTCATTCATTACAGATGAGGATGACAATAGTCTCAGATACAATACATAAAGAACCTGGGTGCAAAAAAAGGGCATTTTCGATGTTTGCTTGAGCGGCAGCTTCGGCTCGTTGTTTCTGGACGGAGAGTGATTTCATCTTTTTTTGCAGTTTCTGAACAGTCACATTGCCCTGATCCAACTCTTGTCTGGTCTTCTCCATTTCTGTGTTGATCAGATTCACCTGGATATTCGCTTGTACAAGTTCCGCATAAAGTTATGTTATCCGTTGTTCAAGCCTTTCTTTGAGCAGAGCGCTTTCTTTCCGGTCATTGGCAACCGCAGATGGGCTTTCACACCCGCGTTGCTGCTACTGGGTGGGATGAAGGCATCTATCTTATTATATTATATGGAAGAACATCGTTAGATGGTTAGCGGCTAGAATAAAACAAGGGGCGTTGTATGGAGGTTTCCAAGCAGAGGATTGAATTTATTGAGATGCATATAGAATAGATGGTAGGGTTCCAAACCTCGCCTAGCACCGAAAGAGAAAGCCTTGTTCTGCAGGGTATGGCCCTGGACAGTGGAGAAATAGAATAAGATGGAGCCTACCTACTTGGTTCGGACGAAGTAGATAGATCAAAGGAATAGAATCCAGGTGGTTCTTATGCCACTTTTGATGGTCTCGGTTCGGACGAGATAAACGGAAAACCAAACGATCGATAGTCGGGGTAATTTCTTTCCCATTCCGAGGCATATTGATCTGGATCCCTGGGAACAGGTCTGTCAGAAGTAGATGGCTCGGCTCCACTGGGGGATGGGAAAGTATATGCGGACTTAGAGGCCGAGGGATGGTAAGTAGATTGCTCGATAGCTTACCCAGAAAAGCGAAGATGGATTTTCTTCTGGTTGGCCACCATAGTACTAAGACGGAAAGCCTGGTAGGCAGTCTACACAGAAGGGAAGTCACCAAACGTGGGAAAAAGTACCTTTTTCTTACTCGAAGGAACCGCCACCGTAGGATTGTTGACAGGGATGCCTTTTGACCCGATAAGGCTCTTACTCAAAGAAAGGAAGAATGGAATTACAGAATGCGTTACATCCATCATATAGAATGATGCTCAACGGCCGGGATTGATACATTACTACTTTGAAGCACTGTATGAGCTGTTTTATCAGGTGTTTAAGCGCTATTATCAGGTAAGCGCTATATCCTTCAGTCTAAGGCATGCTTAGAGTACACACTTCTCTTTATCTTCCCAACCATGCAAGGAAAGGCTTCATTCCCTACCAATGATGCCCCAAGCTTTGAAGCATACAAGATTCTGGTCCCGGAGATTCTGAAAGCTTTGATTCCCTCCTTTGCGCCCCTAGCCCTAGGCGCCTTGATACCTGGGCTTAGCCACAGAAGTCCTCGGATGTCTTATTGTTTGGGACTTTCATTAAGGATAGACCGCAGATTGAAACAGTCGCAATAGATGGATAGCATCTTCAAGGGATTGATGGCTTCTTATTGAAAGGCTTGGCCCCCAGAAGATGAGGACTTTTTCGGAAGGATAGAGTCATTGTATTCCCGAGTACTGATTCTCTTTTAGGATGGTATTTTTTTGAATGAAGGCTACCTTCTTACTTGGCAGGATGGGGTAGACAGATATAGTACGATTGGATTGATGGATGGTGCACTATCCTTCTCCCAATCATTTCTCAGCAAAACCAATGAGTACAACTTATTAAAGGGAAACTACCAAAAAGATCAACGAGCTAGCTGTCTCAATCATCCACAGCTCCGGGATTAATGTGCTGTTTTTTATGCTGGAGTCATAGCTTATCGTCATTCTTATTCTCACCCCTACAGGGTCTTTTAATAAAATGAAGATAAGACGATAAGTTATCGTCTGCATCTATAACTACTTCTGGTTTATATACACTGCGTCAAGGTTGAATTCCGAACGATTAGGTTGGGGCAGGGTAGAGTTCCTCTTTAGCGCTGTTCTTTTAGGTGTAGTTCCGTCAAGGCGCCAAGAGAAACGGAGGCCGGGAGGGGCCGAAGACTTGATAGGTGTAGTGACTTAGATTCCATGGAGTACCGTCAGACTTTCATGTAGTTCCGTCTAATCAAAAGGTATAAAAGAAAAGAAAAGCTAGCTTTAGGAGAGAAAGTACAACTGTGCCTAACCCTATCGGTCAAAGAAGCTAAGCGCGAACAGAAGCATTCATGAGCGAGAACTAGAACAGATAGGACGAATACGTGACCAGAGAATGAGATGGGAGGCGTGACTACCGTGCTGTGCTCTTATGCTGAAAGGTACCTCTTATCCGCCCTAAAAACGTGCGAGAATTGCAATGCAAGCGGCGAAACTGCAGCACAGCAACAGCCCCTCGAATCTTGTGTTCGGTTGCTAACCACCTGCGCAAGGGCCTTGTTATTTATAGGGGAGATGAGGCGAGGAACGGATCAAGGAAGGACCCGCCAAGAATTCGATGTTCGATGATAGAATCTTTGGAACCGTTAGCCAAAAGAAAAGCCGACCTTTTCTTTTGCACGCTTTTTTACATTTCAGTTCAGATACGTTGCTCGACTTGCGCCTTTGCACGCTCAACCGCTTTCCCATCCCACCTGGCCCATTAACGCGGGGAATAACCTCAATCCGTAGAAGCTGCATCCTCAAGGGCTGAGTGATTATGCCAGTGATCTTCATATCAACCACATAAATTGGTAGTAAAATGGTTATGGACCCACGATGACGAAAAGTAAGTTATGCGTCGGACTTAGAAAATCTTAGGCCAAACTAAAAAAAAATCAGTGAAGACAAGAAAGCTTTTAAGTGTAGACGACTACTTGTACTTGAAATTCCATTCCTTTATCCGGTGGGAGGCTTTAAAGCCAGTTAAGCCAATAGCATATAACGCAAAAGCTTTAGTAAGACTAGCTACATCAGTAGATCATTGATTAGCATACCTCCTCCGAATAGTCTACGTGGACCCTAGTTTCTATTACTTGAAATTCTAATTAATCCAGTAATGCAGACAGCCTTTACTCTCTTAAAGAGCAGGAGGTTTAGCGTCAACTCATTCAATGAATGTTGTTTCATTCACCACACGGATGAATTCTACTCTGGATTTTCCAGCGGACAGTCATTTGTCTAAAGAGAATAGACGTATAGCAGCTCTCTCTCATAACAGAATGAAAGCAAGCAAGAACGAAATGAGCGCTTACCCTATCGACCGAAGCTACTATCCGCAAATCATTAACTCAACAATTCAAGAACTACAGGAAAGGTAATCTACTGAGCTAGCCTCCCGTTATGCACCAATGCTTGAACAGGACCGTTAACCTTTCTTTACCAAAAGAAAGAAGAGCTATTGGTCAGTTCCCTATAACCGATACAGCTCGACCGATTGAGACAGGGGAACAAAAGTCAAGTCCGGTGATACCTCATGTGTCTTTCCCTCATCACCATCGCATGTCGCGAAGGTAGGAATAAGAAAAAAGGGAATCACCGGACATGCGTTGATTGTGTTTAACAAGACAACTACACTGAGTTGACAAAGGAAAGAAAGAACGGAAAGAATTTGGATCCTGGAGATGGTACAGATCATACATCCTCTATTCTATTTTATTGTGAGTGGGACATTAAACGCTTTCTTTGAGTTATACCCACCCGGACGTCACTCACTCAGGCATTTAACGTCATATAACGAGGGAAGGAATCACTCTACTACTTAGACAAGGAAAAGAGAGCTTCTTATCGAGACTGATTACAGCAAAAATGACTCATGAGGATAGCTGGAAGCAAGGAACATTCTTTTGCGGCTTACCCGTATTCTTATAGAACGGTTCAACT